AAAGAATAGAGAAAGATTATATAAAGTTATATACAAGTCACTACCCCCCCTTTTATATTTCTTTCCTTAATTGAATTTCGTTTGATTAGGGCGAAGTTCCTTAAAAACCCCTGCCTTTTTAAAAACATCCTGAACAGTTCCTGTAGGTTGAGCACCCTTTTCAAGGAAATAGAGAATAGCAGGAACGTTTAAATAAGTTTGCTTTTTTATCGGATCATAAAAACCCACCTTCTGAAGATCTTTTCCTTCTCTTCGGGATCGAACATCAATTGCAACGATTCGATAGACAGCTCATTGAGATAGATGTAGATGAACAATACCCCTCCTAGAAACGTATAAGAAGTTTTCTCCTCGTACGGCTCGAGAAAAAATAATTTGATTCGAAGTTTTATCTATGTATGGAATTCTAATAAATGACAAAATAGTCCAGAAAATCATCAAATCAATTAGACTACGATTTAAGTCTTTTTATTTTTCTTTTTCGTTCCTGAAAAAGAAAAATAAATCATTCGTACTCATAACTCAAGTTAGATAACTCTTACGCAAATCGTTAGGCAATTTCATTTATTGAGTGGTCTTTACCCCCTTATTTGTCTCGTTTAAAACAATATATTTGGATTCTTAATATTTGGATTCTTATTAAGTCAGGTCCAGTTATTGAGCTAATTAAAAGGGTGTTTCCTTGTTCAGGGATCCTTTATCAATCATTGGGTTTAGACATTACTTCGGTGCTTCTTAATCCTTTCAAAATGGCAGCAACATACCCCTTTTTTGGATTTCCTTCTATCAAAGAATCTTACGAACAATTGATTCCCGCGTGATACACTTTGAATCAAAAAGTTTGATTAATTTCAACAAATTTTCCTTTTGAATGGGAAACTTGCTCAAATGGGATCTTTTATATTGAAGATATATTCACGAAGTTGTTCCAATTTATTGATTTGCATTAACCCTAGATTCTTGCTCCGAGAAATCAATTAATACTTTCTACTCGAGCTCCATCATGGACTATTTCCATTATCAAATGATGTCGAGTCAAGAGCACCTTCATTCCTATAGAAATAGAAAATGGTGGATATAATAAAGAATCCACAATGGATCGTGTCCTTCAAGTCGCACGTTGCTTTCTACCACATCGTTTCAAACGAAGTTTTAGCATAACATTCCTCTAATTTGGAACCGGTATGGAATTGATTCAATTATGGAATCATGAATAGTCATTGGTTCAATTAGTGCATAGACGTCGTAATAATCTATACTCCTTTTTTATAGATAGATATAAATCGGTAAAGATTTTTCGGAAGAAGTTTTAGCAAGACCTCTATCAAAGATTCCACTTAACTTCTAAAGAATCATTAAAAACATTCATAATTAAAATAAAAAAAGGTTCCTATCATTTATCATTATTGGAAGAAAAGTGCTAATAAGGATCCCATTTGATCGTCATAGAAAAGATAAGTCCTTCTTAATTGAATTTAATTGAATTAATAAACTAGATCAAACAAAAAAATAGGGAAGGGGTTTTCGTATCTATCCAATCGACTGAACAACTGTCTTGTCACCATTCTAAATAGTCTATATTCAAAATTTCAAATTGAAATTTTCGGATCACAAAACTTTTTCATTTCACAAAAATAGAAAGACTATTATTTTACTATTGAAATAGAACAATAAATACATATACGATAAACTTTTAAATATATAATTACATATATAACACTCTATTTTTATTCCATTTTTGGTAATGTGATTCGGGCAGACGCAGATATTTTAATACCTTCGATTAATGATTAATTCTTATCTGCTCTCCCATTCTATGGGAATAATGGGGTACATAACAGAACAGAGATTAAAAAGGGGGTTCTGACCGAGGATACGAACTGCCTAGGTACAAAACTACAGAAGTCCGGATTAAGTTGCTCCTCTTTTTTATTTTAGCCTAATCCATTAAGAGACTTAATTCTATTGAGGTTAAGTGAATTTTATTAGTACCAAAATAGTTGGATCTATAGAAAAATTCATAAATAATTAGACTACCCCATTTACGGGATAAAGAATAATAGATAGGATCCTTGAAAATTCAAATTTTGATAAAATAGAAAATAGATATGGGACGGAGGGCTTTTCTAAATAACTAACTTCTCTAAATAGGGAGGATTTTAACATATAATATGATGAAAAGACCGCCCGACTTTTTTTTTTTATTTGAAAAAAAAAACTCGTAGAATCCATGTTCCCGTCTTACCCGGATCCTAAATAGATTAAATTACGCCTGTATGTCATTTGAATTCGATTGAGTTAAGTTTGTGAAAAAAGTCTAATTCATAAAATATAAAAATCAGAAGTAAGAAACACATTCCACCTAAAATTAGACTTTAAACAGAACCTTTTTTATTCTATTCTAACATAAGGGATACCCTCTGGGACGGAAGGATTCGAACCTCCGAATAGCGGGACCAAAACCCGTTGCCTTACCACTTGGCCACGCCCCATTTATATTTTTATTCAACATTAAAAAAAAAATAATATTTGTATTGGTTGTTTGTCAACTCCAATCGAAATATCTCTAGAATAAAGTAGATCCTTACTATAATTTTGATACGTGTAGATATAGACTTCAACTTAATTTAATTTATTGATCATTAGATATAAATCAATTAAGATATTGTATGAAAGTATGATTTCTTCTATTCTCTTTTGAGAATTGGAGGATTTTTGATTGGGTGGGGTCAAAAGCAAAAGAAGGATTTTTTGTCTACCTTAATCTCTCCCCATTTCTTTATATCAATAACTCAATCAAAATGCAATTATCTCCAAGAACAAAAATGTCTGTTATGCTTAATATCTTTAGTTTGATCTGTATCTATCTTAATTCTGCCCTTTATTCGAGTAGTTTTTTCTTCGGAAAATTGCCCGAGGCCTATGCTTTTTTGAATCCAATCGTAGATGTTATGCCAGTCATACCTGTCCTCTTTTTTCTCTTAGCTTTTGTTTGGCAAGCTGCTGTAAGTTTTCGATAAGATCTTTAATTTAATAATCTCCTAGAAAATTCATTATTTATTCGAGAAAAAATTCTAACAATTGATAAGATCAGATAAGTTTTAGAGTATAAACCCTCGATTCAAACATTGAAATTCTTTGATAGTCGGGATAAATCCGGTTTTCCTCGTTTTCTTTTTCTCATTTTTTAAACCCTTTTCAGTAAAAAAAAAAAAAAGACCTTAACCCTATGTAATCTTAATTAGGGTCCCCGCAATATCTAATTGTGGATATTAAATAAATTTTGATTAATGAAAAACTCTTATTCTAAATGAATTTCTGAAAATTCTTTTCTATTTCTAGAAAGAACCTCGTTTCTTGGTATCCAAATAGGATATGTGTTAAAAAAATGTAGGATCTATTCTCTTTTTTTTTTTCCAAAAAATTATCTTGGAGATTGTTTAATGCTTACTCTCAAACTCTTCGTTTACACAGTAGTGATATTTTTTGTTTCTCTTTTCATCTTTGGATTCCTATCTAATGATCCCGGACGTAATCCTGGGCGTGAAGAATAAAGGGGGGTTTTCTCTTTTACATTTTTTTAGGATTTTCTGTTTAACTAAGAAGAGGAGATTTACAAAATTTGAAAAAATAAAGTCATCAACGGAAACGGAAAGAGAGGGATTCGAACCCTCGGTACGAATAACTCGTACAACGGATTAGCAATCCGCCGCTTTAGTCCACTCAGCCATCTCTCCCAATTGAAATTGAAAAAGATAATTACTATGTTAGATTACATTACACATAAAGTAAGGAACTCTCTTTTCTTTCTCTATTATTATTATATTATATAGATATGTACAACTTTTATCAGCCATTTCATTGCGATAAATAACATAACATAAAGGGCTTGAAAGCGCCAACAATATAAATAAAACAAAAAAGGACCTACTTGCATTGATTTTATTTTGTTCGAAAGGTCCTTCTTAGTGCCACGGCCTGGCCTGGTCAGTACCTAGCCGGGCCTTTTTTGTTCCAACAAATTTATAGATAAATAAGAATGATTTGAAAATCAAAATGTTTATTATTATTATTATATAATTAATATATTTATATTATTATTATTATATATATAAGATTAGATAAATAAGTAATATATAAATAATTGAATAAGAAATATTTAAGCAAGAGCAAGGAAGGGCTATTTCCATCCACGAAAACGAAAAAAAAGAAAGTCAACACTCTAATTTTTTTATGATTTTTTGATAATCCTATCTTGATTCTTGATTATGTCCAATTTCCCTATTCGACAAAAGATCCAGTTGTATGCAATAATTGCATTGTAGCGGGTATAGTTTAGTGGTAAAAGTGTGATTCGTTTTATTAACCCTTTAAGAGTTAAAGGGTCTTTGCTTTCGGTTTGATTCGTCCGATCAAAATCTTTTTTCTAAAATAAAAAAGGATTAAATCCTTTACCTCTCAATGACAGATTCGAGAAAAATATAAATTCTCGTGATTTGTATCCAAGGGTCGCTTAGAAAGTGCGAAATTGGATTATAAAATTGCGAAACAGAATTTTTGAATTGGATTAATACTTCCATAAGTATGAGTAAAGGATCCATGGATGAAGATAGAAAGTAGGTTTCAAATCGTAACTAAATCTTCCATTTTTATGGTAGAGAAAAATTGAAGCAAAATAGCTATTAAACGATGACTTTAGTTTACTAGAGACATCAACCTATTGTTTTAGCTCGGTGGAAACAAAATCGCTTTCCTCAGGATCTTCTCAAATAAAAATAGAAAACGAAGTAACTAGAAAGATTGTTATAATAACTCTCTTCTATAAGGGATCATCTAGAAAGCGATTCATTTTGTCTCTATTCAGACAAGAAGCTGACATAGATGTTATGGGGTAGAATTTTTTTGTAATATTGTTCACATCCATAAAGGAGCCGAATGAAACCAAAGTTTCATATTCGGTTTTGAATTAGAGACGTTCAAAATCAAAATACTGAATCGAC